TTTTTCTAAAGAATAGAAAAATTGCAATAAATTCAATTGATTTAAAAAACTTATTTGATTTTTATTTTCGGTAAATCAAATGTGAAATGCTTTTCTATTTCTTTTCTAGAATACCCATTATCCGCTTTACATCTTCTAGGCGAAAGTGTTCAATTTTCATAAGGTCTTCTTGACTCTTATTCAAAAGGTCGAATAATGTATGTATATTGGACTTTTTGAGACAATTATAGATCCTGGGAGACAATTCTGATTGGTCAATAAAAATCGATTTCAATGTGATTTCTTTTTTCTTTTTCGTGAGTTTAGCCAATCTATGATGAAAAGTAAAAAAAGGTAAAGTAACCTTGTATTGATTGTTCTCTAAATGTAAGTTTTCGTCTGCTGCCTGGAGAAAGGGAATAAATAAATCAATCAAACTCCGGGAGGCTTGATGAAGTGCCTCCTTAGGAGTTAAACTCCCGTTTGTCCATATTTCTAGAAAAAGGATCTCTTGTTTTTCATTGCCATTCCCATAAGACTGAATACTATGATTGGCATTTCGAACAGGCATGAATACAGCATCTATAGGATAACAATTTCCGTCTTGAAAGTTATTTGGCGTTTTTATATTATATCCTCGACTCCTCTCGATTTGTAATCCAATACACAAATCAATTGGTTCTGTTAGGCTAGCTATGTGCTGTGTCTTATCAACGATTTCCACAGAAGGTGGCAAGAGGATGTCTTGAGCAGTTACATCTCCCGAACCTTTGACACAAATAAGCGCGTCACAAGTTCCATAAAGATTACTTCTCAATACAATTTCTTTCAAATTCATTAAAATTTCATGTACCGATTCTTGAATACCCACTATGGTAGAATATTCATGTGGGATTTTCTCAGATTTTGCGCGTGTAATACACGTTCCTTCTATTTCTCCAAGTAAAACTCTTCGCATCGCAATGCCTATTGTGTCGGCTTGACCTTTCATAAGTGGAGACAAAATAAAGCGTCCATAATAAAGACGCTTACTGTCTGCTCTTGATTCAACACACTTCCACTGTAGTGTCCGAGTAGATACTTTGACTTTCTCTCGAACCATAGTAATATTATTTGTCAGATCGTTGAGTCATTTATTTCTCTTGAAATCCCTTCTATTTCTACACCCGTCTTTTTTTAGGGGGTCTGCAACCATTATGTGGCATAGGGGTTACATCCCGTACGAAATTTAAAAGGATACCGCTTCTACGAATAGCTCTTAATGCTGCATCTCTTCCGAGACCAGGACCCTTTATCATGACTTCTGCTCGTTGCATACCTTGATCCGCTACTGCTCGAATAGCACTTCCTGCTGCGGTTTGAGCAGCAAAGGGCGTACCTCTTCTTGTACCCCTGAATCCACAAGTACCGGCCGAGGACCAAGAAATTACCCGACCCCGTACATCCGTAACAGTCACAATGGTGTTGTTGAAACTTGCTTGAACATGAATAACGCCCTTTGGTATTCGACGTCCACTTTTGCGCGAACCACTCCGCCCAGTCCTACGTGAACCACTTCTTGGTGTAGATTTTGCCATATTTGATCATTTCATAAATATAAGTTAGAGATATATGGATATATCCATTTCATGTCAAAACCGATCTTTTATTTTGATTTGTTCATCGGTTCCTTTCTAGAGTCCCTTTTCGAAAGATTATCCTTGTCTTTGTTTATGTCTCGGGTTGGAACAAATTACTATAATCCGTCCCCTCCTGCGGATCAGTCGACATTTTTCACAAATTTTACGAACGGAAGCCCTTATTTTCATAATTGTTATGCCTTAAATGAATTTCGAATCTACTTATTATTGGAAGAAAATAAGTTTCTTGAAATTTTTGAACCGTGAATTGTATCCCCATGAAAGGAATGTTGAAAAATCACCTATTCACTCAAATCCTTTTGTGTAGCCTATAAATTATACGCCATCCCTTTGAATCATAACGACTTCCCTCAATTTTAACTATATCCACCGGTAGTCTATGTATAAAAACGGGTCGGATCCTTCCTGAAACATAACCTAGAATCTTACTTAGTTGTCTAAACCATCTAACAGAACCCAGAACATACCATTGGTAAGTTGTTCAGTAATTAAACCTCGAGGAATCCCCCCTTTTTTTTTCACAACACAAAAGGAAGCTCCAAATACAATTCGGATAGAAGAAGAATTACCATATATAACACAAAATCTCTCCGCCGATTCTTTCTAGTCGAGCCGCTCGGTCTGTCATTATACCCCGAGATGTAGAGAGAATCACAATCCCCATCCCATCTAAAATTCTAGGAATTCGTTGATAGTTAAAATAGATTCGTAGACCGGGTCGACTGATTCGTTTTAAATTTAAAATGGGTCTATACGGTCCTTTCCTATTCCTTCTATGTCGTAGGGTTAAAACCAAAAACTCTTTTTGGTTTTCCAAGAGTTTCCTTACGTTTTCTATAAAACCCTCTCGCAAAAGTATTTTAACAATGTTTTCGGTGATGTTAGTAGATGCTATTCGAACTGTTCCCTTTCGATTCATGTCAGCATTTCGTATAGAAGTTATTATGTCAGCAATAGTGTCTTTGCCCATGAGAAACTCAAAATTTTGTTGCTTCCGAATTTTTATATAATCAACATGCTCTTTTTTTTTATGAAAAGTATTAAAAGTATATGCGTGAGACATACTCTACTAAATTTTTATTTATTTTTATCTATTGTATTTTAATACTCTGACTATATCCTATGGCTATATCGCGGTCTCATCTTATAATACTTCAGGTGCTAATGAAACTATTTTAGTAAAATTCAACTGTCTCAATTCTCGGGCGATCGCACCAAAAACTCGAGTTCCCTTTGGATTTCCTTCTTGATCAATGACAACTGCAGCATTGTCATCATAACGTATTATCATACCGTTATCACGTCTGAGTTCTTTACAAGTACGTACAATTACAGCTCTGATCACTTCTGATCTTTCTAGAGGCGTATTTGGTACTGCTTCCTTGATTACAGCAACAATAACGTCACCAATATGAGCATATCTACGATTACTGGCTCCTATGATTCGAATACACATCAATTCTCGGGCACCGCTATTGTCCGCTACATTCAAATGGGTTTGAGGTTGAATCATATCGTTTTTTGAATCTTTTTTTTAAGGTTTAATTTAAAGCACTGAAAGGACGAAGTAAAAAAAAGAAACCCGCATTTTTTTGTACCCAAGATTTATTTCGACATTCCTATCCAGAAATAATGAATTGAGTTCTTATAGGCATTTTTGACGCCGCTATTGAAATAGCCTTTCGAGCGATATTTTCAGCGACTCCACTCATTTCATAAAGTATTCTACCCGGTTTAACGACGGCTACCCAATATTCGGGGGATCCTTTCCCGGACCCCATCCGGGTTTCCGTGGGCCTTACTGTAACTGGTTTGTCTGGAAATATACGTACCCATATTTTTCCGCCACGCCGTACATTTCGTGTCATTGCTCGGCGCCCTGCTTCGATTTGTCTAGATGTGATCCAAGCGGGTTCAAGTGCTTGAAGAGCATATCTGCCGAAACAAATATGATTACCTCGATAAGATATTCCTTTCATTCTTCCTCTATGTTGTTTACGGAATCTTGTTCTTTGGGGGTTATAATTGATGGTTCTTTCTCAATTCCATCTCTACTACAGAACTGGACATGAGAGTTTCTTCTCATCCAGCTCCTCGCGAATGAAAGGACTAAAAAAGATTTTATCAAGATATACAGGGATTTAATGAATAATATCCTGAAGCATAGTATTCTTTGAAATTTGTAAATTTCATCTAATTAATCTATTCTAAATTTGTATATCGTGTTTAGATATAGAATTCAAACATGTATATTCTATTTAGAGATAATCTCAATGTCTTTTTTTTTTTTACCATTCTAAAAATCTTTATTTTGTTTTGCCTTTTCCTATATCGGATCGATCAAAATTAATCAATCCAATAAAAATAAAATTTTCGCGGGCGAATATTTACTCTTTCAATATCTATTTCAGTTGTAGGGTTAGTTCATGACCTCTCCGAATAAAAGAATAGTTTAGTTCCCGGGTTCGTTCCGCCATCCCACCCAATAAATCATTAAGATTCATTTCCAATAGAATCTTCTTTATTCACGGGTTCCGTCGTTCCCATTGCTTCTCGGTTAATGGTTAGGTCTGAATTCTCCAACGGAGTCCGTAATGCAATTTTTTCTTAAGTCAACTTTCTCAGTTTTTATTGGCTCGAGGCTCTTTATTTTTTTTTGTTCTATGAGCGGATTCATCGAATTTTGGATGAATCATTATTGATGCTGTATTACACTGTTGTTTATGAGATGACTCACAGACCTTACATATTGGAATCCTATATCATTGATATTTTCTTTCTCTCTTTCTCTCATCCTTCCATTTATCCGCATGCTTTTCTATTTTCCTGCACAACGTATAACTTTACAACCCATAATCAAATTGGGTTTTTGTATTTCTGCAAAAAAGCATTTCAGTTGCTACAACGATATAATCAATATATTATACCTTGACTGGTTCTTTGGATTCAGATAATGCGAAGCAATGAGTTGGTTATTAGTGCTATAGTTATTAGTTCATACTACAGGACGGTCCGTTTTTTTGAATCCTAGCCCTAAAAAAAACCAACGAGTCACACACTAAGCATAGCAATTATATAAAAAAATCAATCGAATTTTTATTCAACCCTATAGAATTGCGGAATTTCTCGTTTTTGTTTTGATTGAACATAAAAAGAGTTCATTCTTGGTTTGGTTCATTTCCATCAATGGGTAGACTCTAAAGACACGTAAAGTCTTATTTTTCTTCGTCTACAAATATCCATATTTTGATTCCTAATACCCCGTATATAGTTCTAACTGTATAGGAACAATAATCAATTTTAGCTCCAATGGTTTGTAGAGGAACTCTACCTTCTCTGATCCATTCGGCGCGCGCAATTTCTTTTCCGTCAAGACGCCCT